TCTATCTCTGTTCGTTCCGTTTGAAGAAAGGAAGGATCCCAAAGAATCGATCTTTCTTTTAGTTGTTGAATCTCTCTTTGATTGATCAATGGGTGATATTCCGAATCCTCATTACTAATGGAATCCAAAGGATCTCTGGATTGATCAGAAGATCCTTTCAATTGGCTAGAGTCCCTCTTTTTTCCGATCCAGTTCCTCCACCACCGCGAACCCCAGTTAGATTTAGGCATGCTACGCTTTTTAGTTATTGGGAGAACCCGAGTACTCCCTTTCGGATTCAGGAAACAACTCTCAGAGATCTTTTTTCCTTTTGGAAGAGAGAGGAGCGAAACAATCAACCTATTGATATTGGAAGACCCAACGGATTCTTCCAATGTATCGTTTCTGGGCCCAATGGAATTCATAGGTATAGGAAAAAGCCCTATCAAATAGAGATTTTTGCTTTCGACCATATTTCGATTGTTAATACGATAGATAAGGACCACTACTACAAAGAGTATTACACCCCTGATCCTGAAATCTCGATTGCTTGTTGAACCCTGTGAATTGCGTGAAAGTAGAATACTCCAAATTCGGGGGTCAAAAAGTTTTATAAAACGTTCTTGGTGGAAAAAAATGTGAATCAAAGATCCTACTGAATTGAATTGGGTCCATGAATCTAACAAATAGCGAGAATTCTTGATCTCTCTCAATATCTCTCTTAATTCGAAACGAAAAGCTTTGGGTAGTCCTACCATTTTTTGATACCTCCTTTCCGGGACCTTGCCCGGAATATTAAAAATAAGATTTCTTTCTTAATATGCATTTATCACAATGAAAGAAAATAAGATTACAATGAAAATAAGATTACAATGAAAATAAGATTACAATGAAAGAAAATAAGATTACAATGAAAGAAAATAAGATTACAATGAAAGAAAATAAGATTACAATGAAAATAAGATTACAATGAAAGAAAATAAGATTACAATGAAAGAAAATAAGATTACAATGAAAGAAAATAAGATTTCTTTCTTAATATGCATTTATCACAATGAAAATAAGATTGCTTTATGATAAAGATTTGATTTCAATTGGAATTTGGTTATTCACCATGTACGAGGATCCCTGTTAAGCATCCATGGCTGAATGGTTAAAGCGCCCAACTCATAATTGGCGAATTCGTAGGTTCAATTCCTACTGGATGCATGCCAATGGGACCCTCCAATAAGCCTATTGGAATTGGCTCTCTCTCAATGGAATTTCATCATCCATACATAACGAATTGGTGTGGTATATTCCTATCATAATATAGGATAGGAACAGTAAGAACTAGCATTCTTATTGAGACTAGAACTCATAGGGAATCCAATAGATTTATGGATGGAATCAAATATGCAGTATCTGCAGACAAAAGCATTCGGTTATTGTTGAAAAATCAATATACTTCTAATGTCGAATCAGGATCAACTAGAACAGAAATAAAGCATTGGGTCGAACTCTTCTTTGGTGTCAAGGTAATAGCTATGAATAGTCATCGGCTTCCGGGAAAGGGTAAAAGAATGGGACCTATTATGGGACAGACAACGCATTACAGACGTATGATCATTACGCTTGAACCGGGTTATTCTATTCCACCTTTTAGAAAGAAATAAACTTAAATCAAAATATTTACTAGCATGGCAATACATTTATACAAAACTTCTACCCCGAGTACACGCAATGGAACCATAGACGGTCAAGTGAAATCCAATCCACGAAAGAATTTGATCTCTGGACAGCACCAC